CTTTACGTAAGGATTATATTACCCCCAATTTCTATGAAATACAAGATGCTCATTGAATGATAAGATGAATGATAAGAAACTAATCTTCACTTATACGACTCCAGATATTCAAGGAATCTTTTTACGTTCTGTTCTAGATGAAACGGAGTAACTGGCCTTTCATTCGTACTATGGATGGGCTGCTAAAGAAGCTTCATTTATATTCTCAAATTTGGAAGAGTCCCATTTCAGATGAGCAGAGCCTGTAGGATGAATCAAAAGAGTTCTGCACCATGAACTTTGTACCGCGCGCATCGCTTAGATGGGGCCGCGGAAAGTTGCGTAGAAGGGAGTGAATAAATGGGAAAGTGAAGAAATAGAATATGAAAGAAAATCGTAAATTCTGAAATAAAAAAAAAAAAATTCAGAAATTAAATTAAATTAAAATAAAAAAGGATCGGATTTTTTGGACTGTCTCTGAAATGAACCCTGTCTTTTCCTATCCTTCAACTCCTCTAGACTAGTCTTTTAGGGTTTTCGACCAACTAACTTCGACTTCGGATATGTATGAAGTATTAACATTCTTTTTGTGCGGGAAGAGATACAGTATGAACAAACAAACAAAAAAGAGGAGGGAACGGAATCCAATTATTTTCTTTACTCATATCTTTACCCATCTACTCGTTTTTTACCCATCTACAAGACGGAGGCGTCTATCTATACATCTAGATGTAGATGGATAAATATGTATTATGCTCTGGACTATTAACACATATAATATGGGTTCCGACCCTATTGATTTATTTGTATGAGTATCTTATCTATTCGATACATTAACCACGTGCCAGGAACCAGATTTGAACTGGTGACACGAGGATTTTCAGTCCTCTGCTCTACCAGCTGAGCTATCCCGACCATTCTCGATGCATGATCCTACTAAAAGAAAAAGCTTGGGTCTATGTCAATGAAAGGGACTCAAAAAGCATTAACTTACCTAAATAAAGTCGGTAATTTGTTGGATCTTCAAAAAGGAGACTTTGTAAATGTAAGTGTAAGAGTAATTTTGTAAATGTAAGTGTAAGAGTAATGATATGAACTGTGAAAGGTTCCGTAATGGGGATTCTTTGCCCATCCATATATGGATGGGCATTTGTACGTATATCATATCTATCACAGTGAGAAGAGAGGAAGATTTCTGGCCGGATCCATTTGTGAAAGAGTAGAGTAAGTGAAAAACATATCTAATTTTGAACCACTGATAAAAAAAAAAGAGGATAAATGCTTAGGGAGTAAAATAGGCCTTTTATTGGGGATAGAGGGACTTGAACCCTCACGATTTCTAAAGTCGACGGATTTTCCTCTTACTATAAATTTCATTGTTGTCAGTATTGACATGTAGAATGGGACTCTATCTTTATTCTCGTCTCACTCGATTAATCAATCCTTAAAAAGATCTATCAGACTCTGGTGTGATAGTCGATTTGATCACTGACTATTCGATTCTTCCTTCTGCTTCTGAAATTTTTATCATAGAAAAAAAAATATGGATTCGGGTCGTGATTAATCTTTGATATTTCAGTACGTATACGTACATATCTAGGGTCATCCCACTCTGGAGTTTCGATAGAAGGATTCTTCTACCAATGTAGTAAAGTCAACCCCATTCGTTAGAACAGCTTCTCGTTAGAACAGCTTCCGTTGAGTCTCTGCACCTATCCTTTTTTTTTCTGAAAACAGGATTTGGCTCAGGATTGCCCATTTTTAATTCCAGGGTTTCTCTGAATTTGGAAGTTACCACTTAGTAGGTTTCCATACCAAGGCTCAATCCAATCAAGTCCGTAGCGTCTACCAATTTCGCCATATCCCCCTCCCTCTTCCTTATGAGAAAGAAATCACATTGTGACCTGACCCCCCCTTCTTTCATTTATCTTGGAGCCGTTGAATTCATTAGATACAGGCCCTTATTCCTATATCGAAGAGGTGTGTCCCTATTCTATTTCTTGACCAGCTTCTTTCATCCCTATCGGAGTGGCGGGCCCATATTTGATATGATCCAATCAGAAATGATTCTATCATTGATGTATCCGCAATTCAATATGGATGGATATATCCCACGTCACATATATATATATGTCTTTACACCCCTTATTTTTTTAGCGCTATTTGGAATACTGGAACGGTCGATATTCATTCTTTTTTTATCGTCTTATCCCCTCCCTTTCCGAATGAAACCAGAGGAATGTCTCATTATGCTCTGGACTGCAGCCTTATCTTTATCTTATCCTTTCCTTAGGAAGGATCTCCTATACTATAGGAATTCCTATAGTGTAAATAAATAGAATTTCTAAATTTCTACTAAATTTCTATTATAGAATACTATAATATAATTATAATATATAACTAATAATATATAACTAAGCTAATTATTTTATTTTCATTTTAAATTTTTTTTTTTAATTCTTTTTTTTTTTTTTAGTTTATTTTATTTTATTAAGTAATTAATATTACTAATATTACATAATCATAATAGAATTAATAATAATAATATAAATAATATAATATATAATTATATTATATTAATATTATTATTATTATTACATAACAACATTAATAATAATAATAATAATGTTATTATTATTATTAATGTAATGTTGTYATAATTAATATTACATATCGTATTATTAATATATTATATTGTATTATTAATATAAAATTGATATTGTATTTATATAATATAAATATAATTTATATATATATATATAATATAATTAATATAAATATAATAATAATATATAAATATATAATTATAATAATAATAAAAACAAACTACTCTTTATTTATTTATTATATTAATAATAGATAAATAAATAAATAGCTAATTACTAATAGCTAAGTCCCAGTAGTTTCCCGAAATCCTATGCACTATTTCTGTTATGTGAGCCCGCTTAGCTCAGGGGTTAGAGCATCGCATTTGTAATGCGATGGTCATCGGTTCGATTCCGATAGCCGGCTTTTCCATTTATTCGATTTTTTCCATGATTTATATTGATAATGTCTCCTTGAGATCAAGAGAAATTGAAAAGACTTTTCAATTTTCTCCAAATGTCGGGTCAACATAGTATGTTACGGGAACTCCCAACTATGAATAAAAAAGAATCAAAAATGGATTGAAGCTGTTAGATCTCTACAGAACAAGAAAGGGATACTTAACTTCCTATATATAACTATATAAAATAATCTGGTTATTGAGACAATTCATCTCATTCTTCTTTATAGTATTTCAGCGAGTTTAGCTTCGTTTATCGTTTAGTTCAGTCTTAATTTTTTTATTCTGTGAAATAAAATTTCAATAAAATAAGGAGTCTTTATGTCTCGTTACCGAGGGCCTCGTTTCAAAAAAATACGCCGTCTGGGGGCTTTACCGGGACTCACTAGTAAAAGACCTAGATCCGGAAGTGATCTTAGAAACCAACCGCGTTCCGGGAAAAGATCTCAATATCGTATTCGTCTAGAAGAAAAACAAAAATTGCGTTTTCATTATGGTCTGACAGAGCGGCAATTGCTTAGATATGTTCGTATCGCTGGGAAAGCCAAAGGGTCAACAGGTCAAGTTTTACTACAACTACTTGAAATGCGTTTGGATAACATCCTTTTTCGATTGGGTATGGCTTCGACCATTCCTGGAGCTAGACAACTAGTTAACCATAGACATATTTTAGTTAATGGTCGTATAGTAGATATCCCAAGTTATCGGTGTAAACCCCGAGATATTATTATTACGAGAGATGAACAAAGATCCAGAGCTCTGATTCAAAATTATGTGGATTCATCTCCCCGCGAGGAATTGCCAAAACATTTGACTCTTGACTCATTCCAATATAAAGGAATAGTAAATCAAATAATAGATAGTAAATGGATCGGCTTAAAAATCAATGAATTACTAGTCGTGGAATATTATTCCCGTCAGGCTTAAACTTAATTAAAATAAAATAATTAAGCTTTGGACAATACAATTTTGTCCACCCTGTTTCACCAAACAAAGTAAATAGAACTAAGTTAAGGGATTTAATCCGGATTTTCCCCCATTTTCGTATCCTTTTCGTATCCCAAGTGGATCCGCGGTCAGATTCTCATTCCTTGTCCACCCTTTCTGATCCGATATTTTATCTACCACAGTAATTGGCAATAGAGAATCACTAGAAAGCAAAGGCCCTACTCTTGGAATAATGGTATCCATTGTTATTTGATACATTGTGGTTGGTAACGTTGGTAAATTAGGTGTAGGTCAAGGTACGGAAAGAGAGGGATTCGAACCCTCGGTAAGCAAAAGCCTACATAGCAGTTCCAGTGCTACGCCTTGAACCACTCGGCCACCTTTCCCACAGAATCTGGGGATTATTGCCCGGAAACCCGGTGAATAGCGAGTCATTCATATTATTGAATTTTTTATTGCAATACAATAAAGGTACGACCGATCTATTATAAATCGAAAACTTTTCGTCAAACAAAGATCTTCCTTCGAGGCTCGAGGGATAAAAACACATTTTTTTATTGAATATTGAATATTAACTTAATCTTAATATTAAAAAAACTATCTATTCATCTTTGTCAAGACGACGACCCTCTCCATCTTATTCGGATATTTATACCGTATACCGGATTAAACAACCAATGAATTGGGACGAATCCACAAACTCTATAGTATTTTATAGTTATACTATGGTTATATTTAGAGGTCCCTAGGAATTACAAAATTCCTTTCTAGTTTCAGATTTATCAACAACAACTCTTCTCATGAGCTATCCCATGGATCTATTATTCCCATGGATCTATTATAAATAAATTCATGGGTCGCCCTATGATTTTAATATTTCCATTGTATTGTTTTGTTTGTGTATACGCGCTATTCGCCCAAAATGGATGGGTTGGTTATTCTATTTTCATCATGGAATGCTTATTTGATTCTTTTGACTCTTTGGGTAATAATAAAAAAAAAAAAAACTCCTCGAGTTAGATCAGAATTTGTAGGAAAATTTCTTTGATTCCTTAACTTCGATAAAATGAAGAGTAAGAGTTCTGTTCATTGGTATACCACATTGGACTGAAATCCAATCTGATTCCAATATTTCCTATCTATCCCTGTCTTAAAAGGGGCAATTTTGGGGGTCTTTTTTTTTTACAATTACTCTGTTTTTATGTGATTTCGTACTGTACAATTCCTTTGTTTATGGGAGCATTTTCCCTCGAGGGAGAGGATAATGAGAAGAATTATGGAATGGGTTGTAAACTATGCCTAGATCTCGGATAAGTGGAAATTTTATTGATAAGACCTCCTCAATTGTAGCCAATATCTTATTACGAATAATTCCGACAACTTCAGGAGAAAAAGAGGCATTTACCTATTACAGAGATGGTGTGATTTGATTCGTTTTTTTTTTATTTATATATTTATTTATATATTTATATAATATATATATATATTATTAATTATTATATTATATTAATTATATTAATATTTATTTATTATTTTATTTTTATTATTTTATTATATATTATATTGTTATTATATATTATATTATATTGGATTTGGCCTCTTTCAGTCTTATGAGAAGGGGACATGGTTCAGGACACAAAAAAAAATTCTTTAAATAAACTTCCGCTTGGTGAAGGTGAAGTTTGGGGTAGTAGAGATCGAACAATTCCTTCTGTCGTGTATCCCCGATTGATGCAACCTCAGATGTTTCAATTATCGATTTTAGCATTGAGCGAAAGGTTATACCTATAGGTTCTGTATTGCAGGTTAATCCTACTCCACCAGTACCAATAGGCGGCGCATAGGGGAAGAAGCACTACACCTAGGAATCAACAACACGAAAACTTTGTTATATATTATACCCCTTTTCCTTATTGGGATCGGGACTAACAAGAATGGTTGGGACAACAAACATCCATCTCGTTTGTGCTTTGGATACCCGTATAACCATCGAAGATCGTTGAAGTGACTAATTCCTGCAAATCAAATAGAGGGCGTTGAGGACAAAGAAATTGTTGGAGTGAGCATTTCTATCTAGCATCAACACGTTTGGTGTTAAGAAAAAGACCTCCTACAGGAAGGCTGGCTAGAGATTTCTTGTAAAAACACTAGCCCCCATCAGTTCATAATGAAAATATTTCAATCTTTTTTGATTCCATGGGTTATTCCCTTTATTACTATGCACAGAAGAGAAGGGAGGAGCCGTATGAGATGAAAGTCTCACGTACGGTTCTGAAACGGAGATTCTTTGAATAGAATGAACGACCGTAACGGATGTCAGCTCAATCCGAAGGAAATTATGCGGAAGCTTTACAAAATTATTATGAAGCTACGCGACTAGAAATTGATCCCTATGATCGAAGTTATATACTCTATAACATAGGCCTTATCCACACAAGCAACGGGGAACATACGAAGGCTTTGGAATATTATTTCCGGGCGCTAGAGCGAAACCCATTCTTACCACAAGCTTTTAATAATATGGCCGTGATCTGTCATTACGTGCGACTATCTCCACTATGGAAAGAAGGAAAGAAAGATCAAATACGCTAGTCAATACTAGAAAAAAAAAAATGGGCTTTCTACATATGCATCGTCCAAAGCAACGATTTTTATCAGCTGTAGCAAAGAAAGACTTCATAGAGGCCAAAATATGAAGAAATAGGTACGGCCTATATACTAGATTCCATGGATAAAGGATCTAATTTAATTGATAGGGTAAGCGCCGTAAAGATCAATTAGAGAGGTTTTGGGGCCGATACAATAAGAACTGCTTACAGAACATATCATATCTTATGATATGAGATAAAAGTTAGGAATCAACTTATGTAATAGAGTCGATCTACTAAGGTATTGAGCAGCGGTGTAGCATCAGATCCCAAAGATAGTAAGTCCTTTCTTTCTTATGGAGGAAAGTCTTTTTCAAAGATTCTATATCAATATCAATTCCTATATGAAACCGAGATAGTTACCTTTCAGAAGATTCTAATGATAGAGGGGGTACGGTACCTATGCTTTATTTTTCTGAAGGTGGGAGAAAAGATAAAACGAATTTTTGATTAAAAAAAGAGTTTGAAACTCATGTAATTAACCTCTTCTGGTTAACCCGGGATAGATTTACGAGAAATCTCATTCAATTATAGAATTATAGATAGGGTAGATTAAGATGGGACACCAAAAGAATTGACGGCGGAGCCGTATGAGGTAGGAAACTCTCAAGTACGGTTCTAAGGGAAGGAAATGACCCACCTATTCCGACCGGGGAGAACAGGCCATTCGACAGGGGGATTCTGAAATTGCGGAGGCTTGGTCTGATCAAGCTGCTGAATATTGGAAACAAGCAATATCGCTTACTCCAGGTAATTATATTGAAGCCCATAATTGGTTGAAGATCACAGGGCGGTTCGAATAAGAACACTCTTTTTTTTTTTAATTCAATTATCGTGTTATGTTGGATCCATTAATCAAATAAAATGGATCGTTCCTCT